GAACGATCTATTTTATTTGATTGATGGATCCAATATTATAATGAATTAAAAAAGAGAGTTAATGAATTAAAAAAGAGAGTGTTCTTATTCGAACCGCCTTGTGATCTTCAACCAATTATGTGCTTCAATATAATTACCTGGAGTAAGCGCTATAGCTTGTTTCCAATATTCAGCAGCTTGATCGGACCAAGCCTCCGCAATTTCAGAATCTCCCTGTCGAATGGCCTGTTCTCCCCGGCCGGAATAGGTGGGTCAATTCCTTCCCTTAGAACCGTACTTGAGAGTTTCCTACCTCATACGGCTCAGCAATCAATTCTTTTGGTGTCCCATCTTAATCTACCATATCTAACTGAATAAGATTTCTCGTAAATCTATCCCATTTTTTTTTTCTCGGGTTAACCAGAAGAGGTTAATTACATGAGTTTCAAACTCTAATTTTGATCAATAATCAGTTTTATCTTTTCTCCCACCTTCAGAAGAACATAGGTATCTACCCCTATCGTTAGAATTTTCTGAAAGGTAACTATCTCGGTTTCATATAGAAAGTCATATAGAATCTTTGAAAAGGACTTTCCTCCAGAAGAAAGAAAGGACTTACTATCTTTGGGATCTGATGCTACACCGCTGCTCAATACCTTAGTAGATCGACTCTATTACATAAGTTGATTCCTAACTTTTATCTCATATCATGACATAAGTAAGCAGTTCTTATTGTATCGGCCCCCAAACCTCGCTAATTGATCTTTACGGTGCTTCCTCCATCAATTAGATCCTTTATCCATAGAATCTAGTATATAGGCCATACCTATTTCTTCATATTTCGGCTCGTATGAAGTCTCTTTCTTTGCTACAGCTGATAAAAATCGTTGCTTTGAACGATGCATATGTAGAAAGCCTATTTTGTTTCTAGTATTTACTAGAAGATTTGATCTTTCTTTCCTTCTTTCTATAGTGGAGATAGTCGCACGTAATGACAGATCACAGCCATATTATTAAAAGCTTGTGGTAAGAATGGGTTTCGTTCGAGTGCCCGGAAATAATATTCCAAAGCCTTCGTATGTTCTCCGTTGCTTGTGTGGATAAGGCCTATGTTATAGAGTATATAACTTCGATCATAGGGATCAATTTCTGGTCGCGTAGCTTCATAATAATTTTGTAAAGCTTCCGCATAATTTCCTTCGGATTGAGCCGACATCCGTTACGGTCGTTCATTCTATTCAAAGAATCTCCGTTCCAGAACCGTACGTGAGATTTTCATCTCATACGGCTCCTCCCTTCTGTGCATAGTAATAAGGGAAATAATCCATGGAATCAAAAAAGATTGAAATATTTTTATTATGAACTGACAGGGGCTGGTGTTTTTACAAGAAATCTCTAGCCATCCTTCCTGCAAGAGGTCTGTCTTTTCTTAACACCAAGCGTGTTGGTGCTAGATAGAAATGGTAACTCCAACAATTTCTTTGTCCTCAACGCCCCCTATTTCCAGGAATTAGTCACTTCAACGATCTTCGATGGTTATACGGGTATCCAAAGTACGAACGAGATGGATGTTTGTTGTCCCAACCATTCTTGTTAGTCCCGATCCCGATAAGGAAAAGGAGTAATTTATAACAAAGTTTTCGTGTTGTTGATTCCTAGGTGTAGTGCTTCTTCCCCTATGCGGCCTATTGGTACTAGTGAAGTAGTATTGACCTGCAATACAGAACCTATAGGTTAACCTTTCGCTCAATACTAGAATCGACAATTGAAGCATCTGAGGCTGCATCAATCGGGGATACACGACAGAAGGAATTGTTCTATCTCCAAACTAACTTCACCTTCATCAAGCGTAGGTTTATTTCAAGAATCTTTTTTCTTTGTATCCCGAATCATGTCTCTTTCTCATAAGACTGAGGGCGGTAAATAAATAAAAAAAAAAAAGAATCAAATCGCACCATCTCTGTAATAGGTAAATGCCTCCTTTTCTCCTGAAGTTGTCGGAATTATTCGTAATAAGATATTGGCTACAATTGAAGAGGTCTTATCAATAAAATTTCCATTTATCCGAGATCTAGGCATAGTTAACAGTCCATTCGATAATTCTTCTCATTCCCCCTCGAGGGAAAATGATCCCACAAACAAAGGAATTGTACAGTACGAAATCACATAAAAACAAACAGACTCATTCTAAAAAAAAAGGATGTGGACCTTCCACTCAAATTGTCCCTTTTGGACAGGGATAGATAGGAAATATTTGAATCCGATTGGATTTCATTCAAATTGAGTAGTATACCAATTATTACTATTTTATCGAAGTTGAGGAATCAAGGAATTTTTCCTACGGATTCTGAGAACTCGAGAAGTTTTTTTGTATCCCTCGAGCCTACGGAAGATCTTTCTTTGACGAAAAGTTTTCTATTTAGAATTTAATTGATCGGTCGTACCTGTATTGCAATAATATGAATGACTCGCTATTCACTCGGTTTCTGGGTCATAATCATAAGATTATGTAGGAGAGATGGCCGAGTGGTTCAAGGCGTAGCATTGGAACTGCTATGTAGACTTTTGTTTACCGAGGGTTCGAATCCCTCTCTTTCCGTACCTTCACCTAATTCACCAACGTTACCAACCGCAATGTATCAAATAACAATTGATACCATTATTCCAACAGTAAGACCTTTATTTGATAGAGATTCTTCCTAATTACTGTGGTATGGAAAATGCCGGAAAGAGTGGAAAAGAATGAAAATCTCACTGCTGATCCATTTGTGATACGTGAGTGGGAGAAAAATCCGGATCAAACCCCTTATTTACTTGACTTTGGCGAAAAAGGGGGGGCAAAATTGCCCGAAGCTTTGTTATTTTAGTTAGGTTCAGGTCTGACGAGAATAATATTCTACGACTAGCAACTCATTGATTTTCAAACCGATCCATTTACTATCTATTATTTGATTTACTAATCCTTTATATTGGGATGAGTGAAAAGTCAAATGTTTTGCCAATTCCTCGTGGGGGGATGAATCAATAGAATTTTGAATCAAAGCTCTGGATCTTTGTTCATCTCTCGTAGTAATAATATCTCGGGGTTTGCAGCGATAACTTGGGATATTTACTATACGACCATTAACTAAAATATGTCTATGGTTAACTAATTGCCTGGCTCCGGGAATGGTCGAAGCCATACCCAATCGAAAAAGGATGTTATCCAAACGCATCTCAAGTAGTTGTAGTAAAACCTGCCCTGTTGACCCTTTGGCTTTTCCAGCTATACGAACATATCTAAGCAATTGTCGCTCTGTCAGACCATAATGAAAACGCAATTTTTGTTTTTCTTCTAGACGAATACGATATTGAGATCTTTTCCCGGAACGCGATTGGTTTCTAAGATCACTTCCCGGTCTAGGTCTTTTACTAGTTAGTCCCGGTAAAGCTCCCAGACGACGTATTTTTTTGAAACGAGGCCCTCGGTAACGAGACATAAAGACTCCCCCCCTTATTTTTTTATTTATTTTATTGAAATTTCATTTTACAGAATAAACCTAAGTCAGACTGAACTAAACGATAAACGAAGAGAAATCTACTGAAGTACTACAAAGAAGAATGATGAATTGTATCAATATCCGGATTATTTTGTATATATAGGAAGTTAAGGATCCTTTTCTTGATTTGTTCTGTAGAGATTTCACTGCTCCAATCAGTTTTTTATTCATAGTTGTAAGTTCCCACGACATAATAGATCGGTGACCCGACATTTGTAAAAGAAAAAAGGGAGGAGTCTTTTCAATATTCCTTGATCTCAAGGAGACATTATCAATCATGGAAAAAATCGGACAAATAGAGAAAAGCCGGCTATCGGAATCGAACCGATGACCATCGCATTACAAATGCGATGCTCTAACCTCTGAGCTAAGCGGGCTCACATAACAGAAATAGTGCATAGGAATTCGGTAAACTACCGGAATCTTAACTATATAATAATTAATATTAATAGAATGAAGAATCGAATTCTATTCCATTAAAAATGATTAATTAATATCATAAGAATATTCTTATATATTAGAATATAACTCTAACTATATAGAATTTTTATTGAAAATTCGAGTGATTTATATTATCATTCTATTAATTCTTATTATATTTTCTATTATTATTAGATTAGAAATTTTATTATTAGAAATTTCTATTTCTTTGATTTCGAATTTTTTTTCTTTAAATGCAAAATATTACATTTGAAATAATTATATATAACTATATCCATATTAGTTATAGCAGATTCTATTAATTCTAAATTCTATTAGATTAGAGCGGATCGGTCCTAAGGAAAGGATAAGATAAGAATGCAATTCAGATCATAATGAGACATTCCTCTGGTTTCATTCGGAAAGGGAGGAGATAGGACGAAAAAAAAAGAAGAATGAATATCGACCGTTCCAGTATTCCCAATCGCGCGGGAAAAATGAGAGGGAGAGAGACATGTATATGTGGGATATATCCATCCATATTGAATTGCAGATACATCAATGATAGAATCATTTCCGATTGGACCAAATACTGGCCCACCGATAGAGATGAAAGAAGATGGGTAAGAAATAGGAGCAGACACTTTTTCGATATAGGAATCGGTATCTAATGAATTCAAGGGTTCCAACATAAGAGGGGGGATCACAATGAGATCTCGGCCTCATAAGGGGGATATGGCGAAATTGGTAGACGCTACGGACTTGATTGGATTGAGCCTTGGTATGGAAACCTACTAAGTGGTAACTTCCAAATTCAGAGAAACCCTGGAATTAAAAATGGGCAATCCTGAGCCAAATCCTGTGTTCAAAAAACAAGGGTTCAGAAAGCGAGAATCAAAAAAGGATAGGTGCAGAGACTCAATGGAAGCTGTTCTAACAAATGGAGTTGACTGCATTGGTAGAGGAATCGAATCCTTCTATCGAAACTACAGAAAAGATGACCCTGTATACGTACGTATACATACTGAAATATCAAATAATTAATCACGACTCGAATCCTTA